TGATGAAACAGACGAAGTCGCTTTGATAGACTATTCGCAACAATCGGATTTTCGTCGGGACATAATCAAAGGCTCTATGCGAGCACAAAGGCGTAAAACAGTTATTTGGGAACTCTTTCAAACAAATGCGCACTCTCCTCTTTTTTTGAATAGAATAGAAAAATTCGACCTTCTTTCGTTTGAGCCCTCCGGTCTAATGAAACTCATTTTTCGAAACTGGATGAGCGAGGGGAGAGAACTAAAAATTTTAGAGTATAAAGAAAAAGACAAAAAAGAAGAGAACAAAAGAAAGGAGAAAGCACGAATAGAAATAGCAGAAGCTTGGGATACCATTCCATTTGCGCAAATAATAAGAGGTTTAATGTTAATAACTCAATCGACTCTTAGAAAATATATTCTATTACCTTCCTTAATAATAACTAAAAATATTGTTGGTATGGTACTATTACAAGGTCCCGAATGGTCTGAGGATTTAAAGGAATGGAATAGAGAAATACATATCAAATGCACCTATAACGGTGTTCAATTATCAGAAACAGAATTTCCAAAAAATTGGTTAATAGATGGCATTCAAATAAAAATCCTATTTCCTTTCTGTCTAAAACCTTGGCACAGATCTAAGCCAAAGTCTTCTTATATGGATCGAAAGGGTCAAAAGGATTTTTTTTGTTTTTTAACAGTTTGGGGAATGGAAACTGAACTTCCTTTTGGTTCTCCCCGAAAAGGGTCTTCCTTTTTTGAACCTATTTTTAAAAAACTAGAAAAAAGGAGGGAAAATTTCAAAAAAAACTACTTTCGAATTCGACAAGTGTTAAAAACAAGAACAATATTGTTTCTAACTATCTCAAAAAAAACAAACAAATGGTTTAGCAAAAGCCATTTATTTTTAAAACCAATAATAAAACAAATCTCAAAAATAAAGAAAATTTTATTTAGTCGATTGAAAGAAGTAGATAAATCAAACGAAACTAAAAATGAAAAGGGTTCTATAACGCACAATCAAATAATTAATGAATCCATGAATCGAATTAGATCTCAAAATTGGACAAATTCTTCACGGACAGAAAAACAAATGAAAGGTCTAACTGATAGAACAAGTACAATTATAAAAAAAATGGAAAGAATTACAAAAAAAAAAGTGACTCCAGGAATAAATGTTAGTTCTAATACTAATAAAAGTAATTATAATGCTAAAAAAGTCGAATTACCAAAAAAAATTTGGCAAATATTAAAAAGACGCAGTGCTCGATTAATTCGTAAATTTTCTTTTTTTATAAAATTATTTATTGAAAAAAGCTACATGGATATCCTTCTATATATCATTAATAGTTCCAGAATGTATATAAAACGTTTTCTTGAATCAATAAATAATTTTATTTCTAAAGCCATTTCCAATACTCAAAAAAATCACGAAAAAAGAAAAAAAACTGATGAAAATACAATTGACTTTATTTCAACTATACAAGAAGACTTTTATAATCTTAGTAATAATAATTCACATAAGTTATTTTCCCTCTCACAAGCATATATATTTTACAAATTATCACAACCCCAAGTTCTTAACTTAAACAAGTTAAAATCTATTTTTGAATATCATGGAACATCTTTTTTTCTTAAAACTTCAATAAAAAATTATTTTGAAAGACGAGGAATATTTAATTCTGAATTCAAAGATAAGAAACTCTCGAACTTAAAAAAAAATCAATGGAAAGGCTGGTTAAGAAATAATTATCAATACCATTTATCTCAAATTCGACGGTCTAAATTAATAGGAGAAAGGTGGAAAAATAGTACCAATAAATGTCGTACAATTCAAGAGAAAAATTTAACCAAAGAGAATTCATATGAAAAAGAACAAAATCATTATGAAGTAGATTTATTAACAAATCAGAAAGCAAATTTTCAAAAATACTCTAGATATAATCTTTTATCTTATAGATATATTAATTATGAAAAGAGGGAGAACCCGTCTATTTATAGATCACCATTCCAAGTAAACCAAGTAAATAATACTCTAAAGAATTCTTATAATTACAATACACAGAAGAGAAAAATATTGGATCCATTTGGCTATATCCCTATCAAAAATTTTCTAGGAAAAAGTGCTATTATACATACGGAAAAAAATGAAGATCGAAAATTTTTTGATTGGAAAATCATCAATTTTTGTCTTAGAAAAAAAATAGATATTGAAGCTTGGGTGAAAGTCAATACCAACAGGAATAAGAAGACTAAAACCGAGGCTACTAATTATCAAATAATTGATAAAATTGATAAAAAAGATCTTTTTTATTTTATGGTTCATCAAGATGAAGAAAGCAATTCACCCCCCCCAAAAAAAAAATGGGATTGGATGGGAATGAATGCCGAAATATTGAGTCATCCTATATCAAATATGGAATTTTGGTTCTTTCCAGAATTTTTCCTACTTTATAATGCATATAAAACGAAACCCTGGTTTATACCAAGCAAATTCCTTTTTTTAAGTTTGAATATAAATGAAAATCTTAATGAATCTCAAAATATTAATAAAAAAAAAAAAAAAATTATACCATATACCGAAAAAAAGTATTTTGAATTCAAAAATAAAAAAGAATTTGAAAACCAAAAAGATCTTGTATCAAATATACAAAACCAAGAAACCGGGATTACCGAAACTTATTCGGAATCAGACATGAAAAAGCGACAAAAGAAAAAACCATACAAGAACAATACGGAAGCAGAACTAGATTTCTTCCTGAAAAGATATTTACTTTTTCAATTGAGATGGGATGGTGCTTTGAATCAAAGAATGATTAATAATATCAAAGTATATTGCCTCCTGCTTAGACTGAGAAATCCAAAAAAAATAACCCTATCCTCTATTCAAAGGAGAGAAATAAATCTTGATATAATGCTGATTAAGAAGAATTTACCTCTTACAGAATTGATGAAAAGGGGGAGATTGGTTATCGAACCTCTGCGTCTGTCTGTAAAAAAATCAGGACAGTTTATCATACACCAAACCATAAATATTTCATTACTTCATAAAAGTAAGTGTCGGACTAATCAAAGATACCAAGAGCAAAGATATGCCGATAAGGAAGATTTTGATCGAAGGCATGCAACCGGAAAGAATGATTCTTATTTGCTTTTCCCCGAAAATATTTTATCATCTCGACGTCGTAGAGAGTTGAGAATTCTAATTTGTTTCCATTCAAAGAATAAACAAGATATGGATAAAAATATACTATTTGGGAATGGAAATAATTTTAAAAGTTGTGGTCAATTTTTGAATGAAAATAATGATCTTGGTAAACATCAATTAATTAAATTAAAATTCTTTCTTTGGCCCAATTATCGATTAGAAGATTTAGCTTGTATGAATCGATATTGGTTTGATACAAATAATGGCAGTCGTTTCAATCTGTTAAGGATATATATGTACCCACACGCTTAATGAGACTTTATATCCTATATATCCTGTACCATATCTGGTATATGAAAAAAAAAAAAACAAATGCACATATAGCTTGTCTTACATTTTAGTCTAATATATGATACTAATTTAATTTAATGAGGTCTCTATTATTTCTAAAAACTAATAAAGAAGATCTTCTTATTAATTTTTAGATTTAAACTAAACAATTTTCTTTTTTAAATGAAAAATATACTGTTTTTTGTATGCCTATCCGAATCTACGTTTAATTTTATTGATTTTTTTAGTTGATAAAATTCTATATCGAATTAAAAAAAAAATTAGTTTATTGTATATACCAAATGAAACTAACTCACATTATTATTACTGATAGGTAAAATAAATATTTGTAAAAAGGGGGTTATTTTATGCTAAAAAATTCATTCATTTCCGTTATTTCACAAAAAGAAGAAAACCCCGGGTCTGTTGAATTTCAAGTATTCTGTTTTACTAATAAGATACGACGGCTTACTTCCCATTTGCAATTGCACAAAAAAGACTTTTTATCTCAGCGGGGTCTGCGGAAAATTCTGGGAAAACGCCAGCGCCTGTTAGCTTATTTATTAAAAAAAAATAGAGCCCGTTATAAAGAATTAATTAGTCAGCTGAATATTCGAGAGACAAAAAATCGTTAATTTAAATTTTTTTTTGATGCCCCCCTTTTCCTTTTCAAAAATTCATGGAAGAATGAATCGAAAAAAACCTATGACTACACCGGCCACAAGAAAAGACCTCATGATAGTCAATATGGGCCCTCAGCACCCATCAATGCATGGTGTTCTTCGACTCATCCTTACTCTAGATGGTGAAGATGTTATCGACTGTGAACCAATATTGGGTTATTTACACAGAGGGATGGAAAAAATTGCGGAAAACCGAACAATTATACAATATTTGCCTTATGTAACACGTTGGGATTATTTAGCTACTATGTTTACAGAAGCAATAACTGTAAATGCACCAGAGCAGTTGGGGAATATTCAAGTACCTAAAAGAGCTAGTTATATCAGAGTAATTATGTTGGAGTTGAGTCGTATAGCTTCTCATTTGTTATGGCTTGGACCTTTTATGGCAGATATTGGTGCACAGACTCCCTTCTTCTATATTTTTCGAGAACGAGAATTAATATATGATCTATTCGAAGCTGCCACCGGTATGCGAATGATGCATAATTATTTTCGTATTGGAGGAATAGCCGCTGATCTACCTTATGGCTGGATAGATAAGTGTTTGGATTTTTGCGATTATTTTTTAAGGGAGGTTGCTGAATATCAAAAGCTTATTACACGAAATCCTATTTTTTTAGAACGAGTTGAGGGGGTAGGCATTGTTAGTAAAGAGGAAGCAATAAATTGGGGTTTATCAGGACCAATGTTACGAGCTTCCGGAATACAGTGGGATCTTCGTAAGGTTGATCATTATGAATGTTATGACGAATTTGACTGGGAAGTCCAATGGCAAGAAGAAGGGGATTCATTAGCTCGTTATTTAGTACGAATTGGTGAAATGACAGAGTCTATAAAAATTATTCAACAGGCTCTGGAGGGAATTCCGGGAGGGCCCTATGAGAATTTAGAAACCCGGCGCTTTGCTGGAGTAAGAAATCCCGAATGGAATGATTTTGACTACCGATTCATTAGTAAAAAGCCTTCTCCTACTTTTGAATTGTCGAAGCAAGAACTTTATGTAAGAGTCGAAGCTCCAAAAGGAGAATTGGGGATTTTTATGATAGGCGATCAAAATGTTTTTCCTTGGAGATGGAAAATTCGACCGCCAGGTTTTGTCAATTTGCAAATTCTTCCTCAATTAGTTAAAAGAATGAAATTGGCTGATATTATGACGATACTAGGTAGCATAGATATCATTATGGGAGAAGTTGATCGTTGAAATGATAATTAATACAACAGACGTACAAGCTATCAATTCTTTTTCTAGGTTGGAATTCTTAAAAGAAATCTATGGCATCATATGGATGTTTGCCCCTATTTTAATTACTGTATTAGGAATTACAATAGGTGTACTCGTAATTGTTTGGTTAGAAAGACAAATATCCGCCGGAATACAACAACGTATTGGTCCGGAATATGCGGGCCCATTGGGGATTCTTCAAGCTCTAGCAGATGGGATAAAATTGCTTTTCAAAGAAAATCTTCTTCCATCTAGAGGAAATATTCGTTTATTCAGTATCGGCCCCTCCCTAGCCGTAATATCCATTTTGTTAAGTTATTCAGTAATTCCTTTTGGCTATCATCTTGTTCTAGCCGACCTCAGTCTAGGTGTTTTTTTATGGATTGCTATTTCAAGCATTGCTCCCATTGGACTTCTTATGTCAGGATATGGATCAAACAATAAATATTCCTTTTTAGGTGGTCTACGGGCTACTGCTCAATCAATTAGTTATGAAATACCATTAACTCTGTGTGTGTTATCAATATCTCTACGTGTGATTCGTTAAAATAGAAACTTTCTCTTATTTAATTTTTCTTTTCTAGCAAAAAGTTAAATGAATTTAATCCATTTTCATTTTTTTATTCATCAGTTTAAGTTGATGAACTAAACCAAATAGTTATATGAGTGAAAGAAAACAGCTTAAAACTTTGCAGTAAAAAAATGAAGTCTCATTGCCTACGTACAAGAGTTAAATGAAAAGGAAAACAGCAGTCTATACTGTTTACCCCAAGCTTGTTGATTAGTCATCATGGCTTGAAGCGGGTTTAAAAGATCCAACTCTATAAAGTTTTTACGATCTATTCCCATAGTTGTATTACTATGGGAATAATAGAGGATTGAGAAAAAAAGAGTGGATGATTAGGAACACTAAGATACAAAAAGGATTGGTAATGTAAATTATGAAAATTATCCAACCGGATATCTCAACATCAAGAAAATTGAATTGGGGCTTTAAGTTCGTAGAAACAACTAAGTAGTACTCCCCATGATTTCGATCCAGAGTATGCTCCTATCCCCGATTAAGTACATAACTATCAAGAACGAAGTAATCCTTTACACTTTTACACTTTTTTTACATCTCCCTTTTTATGAGAAAGTCGAATAGGAACAAAAAAAAATATTTTATTAAAGGATTAAGTTATTACTCAACAAAGAACAATTAAATTGTTAAAAAAAAAGATGAGATCAATTCCGAAGCGCGATTTGGTTTATTAGAATTATATTCTATAGCAGACAGAATTCCATTGGTCTAATTCGAGAATTTAAATATATTTTAAATTTTTCTATTGTATAAACATATTAAGATTCAAAGAAGATCGAACAGGTCTTTAGATTTATCTGTGACCCCCGAGGAGCCGTATGAGATGAAACTCTCATGTACGGTTCTGTAATAGAGATGGTAGCAGTGATGTTATCGTCGACTATGATTATCTAACAGTTCAAGTACAGTTGATATAGTTGAAGCACAATCAAAATACGGTTTTTGGGGGTGGAATTTGTGGCGCCAACCTATAGGCTTTTTCGTTTTTCTAATTTCTTCGCTAGCAGAATGTGAGAGATTACCCTTTGATTTACCAGAAGCAGAAGAAGAATTAGTAGCAGGTTATCAAACCGAATATTCGGGTATAAAATTTGGTTTATTTTATGTTGCTTCGTATTTAAATTTATTAGTTTCTTCATTATTTGTAACAGTTCTTTACTTGGGGGGTTGGAATTTTTCTATTCCGTACATATTCGTTCCTAAATTTTTGGAAGTAAATCACGCAAGAAAAATAGTTGGAGCAATCATTGGGATCTTTATTACATTAGCTAAAACTTATTTATTCTTATTCCTGTCTATCACAACAAGATGGACTCTACCAAGGTTCAGAATGGATCAACTATTAAATCTTGGATGGAAATTTCTTTTACCTATTTCTCTAGGTAATCTATTATTAACAACTTCTTCCCAACTTCTTTCGCTATAAAAAATAGTGATATTTTAGATTTACGATTTGTCTCAAACAAGAGAAAGAAATAAATAGAAAATTTCTATATATATTTACAATATGTTCCCTATGGTAACTGGGTTCATGAATTATGGTCAACAAACAGTACGAGCTGCAAGATACATTGGTCAAGGTTTCATGATTACCTTATCTCACGCGAATCGTTTACCTGTAACTATTCAATATCCTTATGAAAAATTAATCACATCAGAGCGGTTCCGGGGCCGAATCCACTTTGAATTTGATAAATGTATTGCTTGTGAAGTATGTGTTCGTGTATGTCCTATAGACCTACCCGTTGTTAATTGGAAATTTGAACCCGATATTAGAAAGAAACGATTGCTTAATTATAGTATTGATTTCGGAATTTGTATCTTTTGTGGCAATTGCATTGAATATTGTCCAACAAATTGTTTATCAATGACGGAAGAATATGAACTTTCTACTTATGATCGTCACGAATTGAATTATAATCAAATTTCGTTGGGGCGTTTACCTATATCAGTAATTGACGATTATACAATTCGAACAATTCTGAATTCGCCTCAAATAAAAAATGGATAAGATTTTTGCTTGATCAATAACTACACAAACCCAAACTAGAGTTTTGATTTCAAAATAGCGAGTTTCTACTCGAATAAAGAATTAAATTGTTCTAAAAAATTGTATTTCCAGCAATCCATATTTATTAGAATTGAATTCAATTAAGATATGATAAAACAAATAAAGTAACCTCCTTTTGCCTGGTCAGGTCAACAAAGTCATGCTATTTTTATTTTCTTATTATTTTACATAGAATGGATTTACCCGGACCAATACACGACTTTTTTTTAGTCTTCCTGGGATTGGGTCTTATATTAGGAAGCCTAGGAGTGATATTATTTCCCAATCCAATTTATTCCGCCTTTTCGTTGGGATTCGTTTTATTTTGTATATCCTTATTCTATATTCTAGCAAACTCCCACTTTGTAGCTGCGGCACAGCTCCTTATTTATGTAGGGGCTGTAAATGTTTTAATCCTATTTGCTGTGATGTTCATGAATGGTTCAGAATATTACAAAGATTTTAATCTTTCGGCCGTTGGAAATGGAATTACTTCCCTGATTTGTACAAGTATTTTAATTTCCCTAATTACCACTATTCTAGATACGTCATGGTATGGAATTATTTGGGCTACAAGATCCAACCAGATTCTTGAACAAGATTTGATAAGTAATAGTCAACAAATTGGTGTTCATTTAGCAACAGATTTTTTTCTTCCATTTGAACTCATTTCAATAATTCTTTTAGTTGGTTTAATAGGTGCAATTGCTCTAGCTCATCAATAAGAAATCTTTTGAAATAGTAATCCAAATTCTATATTTTCACATTTTTTTTTCTTTCATTCTATTTAAATTGATGTCAAAAATTCAAATAGAAATGCTTTTACTTCAATCTATTAACAATATATTATATTCCATATTTTTTAGTTAATGAAATTGGTTGAATTGTTGTTCATATTAAACAGAATTGAGATTGATAAGGAGTTAATTAATCATGCTCGAACATGTACTTGTTTTGAGTGCCTATTTATTTTCTATCGGTATTTATGGATTAATCACGAGTCGAAATATGGTTAGAGCACTTATGTGTCTTGAACTTATATTAAATGCAGTTAATATTAATTTTGTAACATTTTCTGATTTTTTTGATAATCGTCAATTAAAAGGAACTGTTTTCTCCATTTTTGTTATAGCTATTGCAGCTGCTGAAGCAGCGATTGGGTTGGCTATTGTTTCATCAATTTATCGTAACAGAAAATCAATTCGTATTAACCAATCAAATTTGTTAAATAAATAGTATTAATTAGATAAATTTAATATTTTTTAATTAATTTGGCTTATATAGTTGCTGCGTAAGATAGAAATCAAATTCTCTTTACAAAAACACAAAGAACTCAAAGTATCCTGGCTTTCTCTTCGAACATAAGTCAATCTAGAAATAGATTGATTATAAAAAATTATAATAACTCATTGATTCGTCTGGTAACTAAATAATTTTTTTTTTATTAAGTTTCCTCCATTTACTAGATCGAAAATTTATGACATTCAAAAATGTATAGATCCAATGTCACATTCAGTAAAAATTTATGATACATGTATTGGATGTACTCAATGTGTTCGAGCTTGCCCCACAGATGTATTAGAAATGATACCTTGGGACGGATGTAAAGCTAAGCAAATTGCTTCTGCTCCAAGAACAGAAGATTGTGTCGGTTGTAAGCGATGTGAATCTGCCTGTCCAACGGATTTCTTAAGTGTCCGAGTTTATTTATGGCATGAAACAACCCGTAGTATGGGTCTAGCTTATTGATACGGTCCAGAAAAAAACTCCACTTGAATTCATTTGATTTTTTTATCGACAAAAACCCGTGCTCAAAATAACATTTTTTTTGTTCGAGTACGGGTTTTTCTGGTCTAAGTGTATCTTGTCTTTACCACGAAAAATTTTCCTTGGTTAACAATAATTGTATTTTTTCCAATATTTTTTGGTTCTTTCCTTTTTTTTCTTCCCCATAGAGGAAATCGAGTAATACGCTGGTATACTGTTTGTATATGTATATTAG